GGAGGTATTGATCCAATTCAATAAAATTATGTTTCGTAATTTCATGATCCAATTTTTTCAATTTCGAACTTATTTTTGGATACAAATCACGAGAATTTATATTTTTCCTCGAATCTTTCATCGAGAGGTAAAGGATTAAATCCTTTTAAGAAATAAAGTTTTTGATCGGAACGGAATATTAATCAAACCGAAGGATCCCTTAACTATTAAGGGATTAATAGAACGAATCGCACTTTTACCACTAAACTATATCCGCTACAATGCAATTATTGTATATAAATGGACCTTTTGTCGAAGACGAAAATAAGTCGGATTAATAAGTAATAAAAAGATCGGATCAGAAAAGAATCATGAAAATTCGAGCGTTGACGTATTTTCATCAGGGCGACTAATGGGATTAGGAAAAGAGGACTCATTTGAATTAACTAATTAACAAGTTTTTTATTCTAGTAAAGTAATAAAGAATAATAATAAGGAATGGAACCTTGATTCTATATCATCTTTTTCTGTATCATAGGAATCGAAATAATAAATCTTCTTATGATTCTTGTTGTTTCTATTTTTTTTGTTTCAAAAAAAAACATTTTGTGTTTTCAAATCAAATAAATAATTTGATCTACGATTCATGGGAACAAAAAAAGCCCGGCTAGGTACTGACCAGGCCAGGCCGTGGAACTAAAAAGAAAAGGACTTTTCGGATGAAATAAAAGAAGTACTTTATTTTTATTTATTTATAAATATTTTTAGTAATCTTTAATATATTGGTATTATTTATATATTAGGATTGGAGATATCTCTTCTTTTGAGCCCTTACTTTATCTAATTTATCTAAATGGAATTGAATTGCTAATAAAAAAAGTTTTTATCGATTATATAGATATCCATCGATATATCTATATAATTATCTATATAAATATAATTATATATGTCTATAATTATATATCTATATAATAAAAGGGAGATAAAGATAATAAAGAGAGATAAAGAAGGGCTTTTTTCAAGCCTTCATTTTCTATTTTTTATACAATGTATCATAGTAATTATCCGTTTTCAATTTGGGGAGAGATGGCTGAGTGGACTAAAGCGTCGGATTGCTAATCCGTTGTACGATTTTTTTGTACCGAGGGTTCGAATCCCTCTCTTTCCGTTTCTGTCAATTACTTGGTATTTTTTTATAGTTGAGGAAAGATGTGGAATAGATAAAATGTTAAGAACATTTCAAAATTAAGCGAGGAAAAAAATCTGATTTTTTTTATTCTTCACGCCCTGGATTACGTCCCGGGTCATTAGATAGGAATCCGAAAATGAAGAGAGAAACAAAGAATATTACTACTGTATAAACAAATAGTTTGAGAGTAAGCATTACACAATCTCCAAGATCATTTTTTTTTTTTTTAAAAAGAGAATAGATTCTCTATTTTAACCTGTTTTGACACCAAGAAATGCAGTGAAATGATTTCTAGAAATAGGAAAAAATTTTCAGAGTTGAGTCGTTGATTACTAAAAATTGGATTTCATACTCACAATTATATATTGTGGGGGACTCTAACAGGGTCGTTCAAAGGAAAAAAGTAAGAATAAGAAAATGAGAGTGATCCAGATTTATCACAGCTAGAGAAGAATTTCAATATTGGACTCAACGTTCAGACTGTATGTACGACTTATCTGATCTTATAACTAGTGAGAATCTTTTTTTTTTCTAGTAAATCATGAATTTGTCTCGGACAGTATTCAAAATCTTATCGAAAGCTTACGGCAGCTTGCCAAACAAAAGCTAATAGAAAAAAGAATAGAGGTATTACTGGCATAACATCTACTATTGGATTCAAAAAAGCGTAGGCCTCGGGCAATTTGGCGACGAAAAAAGTACTTGAATAAAGGAAAGAATTAAGACAGATACCAATGAAACTTAAGATATTAAGCATAACAATTTTTTTTTTCTTTGTTCTTGAAGATAATTGTATTTCTTTTGATTTGATTGAGTTATTAATCCCCTATTATTGCTATGATATAAGGGAGAAGGGAAAAGGGAAAAATTAATAACATAAAGTAGGTCAAAAAACCTTTCTTTCATTTGAACTCAGCCAATCAAAAATCCTTCAATTCTCAAATAAAAAGAGAATAGAAGAAATCCTACTTTCATACAATATCTTAATGGAATTATATGTAATGATCAATAAATTGAGTTTAATTGGATCTATAAACGTATCAAAATCCGAGCAACAATCGAATTTTTTCGATAAATATTTGTACTGGAATTGACGACCAACCACTACCAATATTAGTGTTTATTAGTGTTGAATATAAATGGGGCGTGGCCAAGTGGTAAGGCAACGGGTTTTGGTCCCGCTATTCGGAGGTTCGAATCCTTCCGTCCCAGAGTATGCGTATTATATATAATAATAGTATATTATAAGAGATATAGAAAAATATTCGATATCATATCAGACTAAAGATTGCCCTTTTAAACAACCTTATGCTTAAGAGTCTAGTATTAGATATAGATCGAATGTGATTGTTCTTTCTTATTTTCTTATAATAATGCATTTATTTAATAAATGCGAAAGCCTCTCTTATTCTCTATCTCTTAAATGGTGTGTGAAACCCGAGTATTTTTTTTTTGGATTTATTAATTATAAACACGAAGGTCTTGTGTTTTTGGCACTAATGGAATTGAATCAATGGTCTTAAGTTTCTTAAGAACTATTTAGGTTACTCAAATTTCGAGTAAAATAAAAAAAATAGGTAGGAACAATCGTTTAATCGAGATCTGTTTGACTTTGGCCTTATACAAGATAGTCTAGCACCTCCGAAACTAGTACAGTCCCCCGTAGGATCCTTTTTTTTTTTTTTATTTATGATGCATCTACTCTATATAATTGGGGGGGTAGAGAGGAGTTAATCCATAATGGAAGATATCAATTTTAATATCTGCCCGAATCTTATTAATAAAGAATAAAGTTACATATGTAACATATTATGTATTTATTTTCACCTCATTTTTTCGTATTTTGTGTTTGTCTGTAATGAATAATTGTAAATCCAGGTAACAATTCATACATCTTTTTCACTTTATTTTAGGGAAAGATTATTTGAGTCTCTTAAGTTAAATAAACTCGGTAGAAAATGCTGATATGTATTGTTATTATGTATTTTTATTGTTTTATTTCTTTTTTTGTGAAAAAGATTTTTATTTTGGATCTATCTAATTGATGGGTTAATCCGAATATACATTTATTTATTATAATAAAATGTAATAAATCCTTTTTTTTTACAAAACTTTATTCAAATAATAATCTTGAGGTAGGAAATTTTCAATCAATTAAATCTTTTTAATGATTTGTTATGAGTCCTTGGTACTCGAAGAAGTGTGAAACTCGCGAATCCATTCTATGAAGAAATTGAAAAATGGAGATTCTTAATTATTCGTAATTAATTATTTCTTAATTGATTTTATAGAAATTCAAAAAAATCTCTCTATATATATTATATAGAAAATATCTATATATAAAGAAATAAATATTGCACTCATACAAAAAAAATGTTATTGATCCAATATATACAATAAAATATGGGTTTAAATAAATTGAAGTATTGCTAAGACTTTTTCAAAACTACCCATGTCATAAGAGTATAGATTACTATGGACCAACTAACCAATGACTATACATGATTCCATAAATGAATCAATTACATATCAGTTCCAAGAAATTAGAGGTTATGGTAAAACTTCGTTTAAAACGATGTGGTAGAAAGCAACGTGCGACTTGAAGGACATGATCCGTTGTGGATTCTTACACCCACCATTTTATGTTATATAGGAATGAAGATGCTCTTGACTCGACATCGTTTGTTCTGTTCCACTCGAGCTCTTATTTTTAAGGGTTTTGATGTAAATAGTACATGATGGAGCTCGAGTAGAAAGTATTGATTCATTTATCAAGGGCAGAGATCTAGGGTTAGTGTCAATCAATAAGTTAAAATTAAAACTACTTCGTAAGTATAGGTTCGGTATAGAAATCGAAAGGATCCAATTCGAACAAGTTTCAAATTCAAACATCAAATTTGATCAAAAGTGTATCACACGAGAATCCATTATTTATATGATTCTTTGATAAAAAGAAATCACAAAAAATGGTATGTTGCTGCCATTTTGAAACGATTAAAGATCACCGAAGTAATGTCTAAACCCAATGATTCAAGGCAAGGATAAAGGATCCCGGAACAAGTAAAAATCTTTTTCAATTGTCTCAATAACTAAACTAGATCCGAATGAAGAATCGAAATAGATTCTAAAGGAGACAGGCAAAACTAAAGGGGTTAGAGACCGCTCAATAAATGAAATGCTTAAGCTTAAGGGTTCTTTTCCTTTGAGTGAGAGTTATCCAACTTGAGTTATGGGGATAAGAATGAGTTTTTTTTTTTTTTCAAAAAAGAAACAAAAGAATAAGAAAAAAGTATTTAAATCATAATCTAATTGATTTAATAATCTATGGATCTATTTGACATTAATTAGAATTCTATACATAACTTTGAATTTCCTCGAGCCGTACGAGGAGAAAACTTCTTATACGGTTCTGGGGGGGGTATTGTTAATTTACATCTATCCCAATGAGCCGTTTATCGAATCATTGCAATTGATGTTCGATCCCGAAGAGAAGGAAGAGATCTTCGTAAAGTGGGTTTTTATGATCCGATAAAGAATCAAACCTATTTAAATGTTCCTGCTATTCTATATTTCCTTGAAAAGGGTGCTCAACCTACAGGAACTGTTCATGATATTTTAAAGAAGGCAGGTGTTTTTACGGAACTTCACCTTAATCAATAACCGAAATTCCATTAATATTAATGAAATAAAAAAAAGAGGGTGTGGATAACTTGTATATAGCTTTGGCTAACCTTTTCTTTAGTATTTCCCCCCTCTCTTATTCTATTCATACTATACACTTATTACCTTAAAATTCCGTCTTCGATAACGACAAAAAGATATTTTGATTTTATTGATATAAATTGATCTAAGATGGATAGAAAAAAGATCAATCAAGTGACTAAATGAACTCATTGGTTCTATACGATATATTATAAATAAAAATTTGTACATTACCTCATCAATGGGGTGATTTTGTTGCAATTTTATGAATAAATAAAAAGGGGGGATTAAGTTTTTTTACTTATTTATATTTATGGATTGAATAAACCCGATATATTTTTTTCTACTTCTTCCTTAATTTCTTCTTTCGCCTACATCTTTTATGTCTATCTATGTTGATTATCTCTATAGTGCCAATCCAATCCAAGTCCGGAGTTTTTTGAATTCTTTATCTCTTATTTTAATATAATTTATTATTATTAGAATATTTTATCTATTATATTTTGTTAGCTTTATCTAGTTAAATATAACTATATTGATTTTATATATATTTTATATATATAAAATCAATATAAAATCAATCTATTTATTCCATTCAAATTGTTATTTCCATTTGTTTTTTATTCATTTATAATTCTTTTGTTTTCTCCATTGTAGGCGTTTTTCATTATTCACATTCATATTGACAACAGTGTATCAAACAAATATAATCCGATCGTGTATAAATGAAGCTAGTTATCTCTGTTTCATGACCTTTACTTTTCACGCACATGAGGGTCTCAGTGGATTTTCTGTGATACAAAAAAGAAAATTACTTTTGTGTGATATAAGAAGTTTTTTTTTATTGGAATATTTTGATTACGTCGTCTAATTTCATTTCTTTTGTTATTTTGATTCCGATTGTATCTACACAGAAAAATTTTTGATATTTTTGGGGTTGCTAACTCAATGGTAGAGTACTCGGCTTTTAAGTGCGGCTAGCATCTTTTACACATTTCTATGAAGTAACAGATTCGTCCATACTATCGGTAGAGTTTGTAAGACCGCGACTGATCCTGAAAGGAATGAATGGAAAAAGCAGCATGTCGTATCAATGGAAAATTCTAGTAATATTTTTACCTTACTAGATTAGGCCAAACCTTGTTTGAATTCTTGACTTGATGCGGAAAAATAAAGTCAAGTCGGGTCGAATGAATAAATGGATAGGGCACTATGCTCCAATTATAGAGAAATAAAAAGTAACGGGCTTATGTTCTTAATTCGAATGATTCCCCGATCTAATTAGACGTTAAAACTATATTAGTGCTTGATGCGGGAAGGACTTTTCTTATGAGTGAGTTATCCATTTTTTTCTAAGTCCTAACTATTAGTTACTCTACGTTATGGGGTAGAGGGGAATGTGTAGAAGAAGCAGTATATTGATAAAGAGTTTTTTTCCAAAATCAAAAGCGCGATTGGGTTGAAAAAATAAAGGATTTCTAACCATCTTTTTTATCCTAAAATATAAACCAATTAGATGGCAAAAGAAAAGAGAGGATAGAGAGTCCGTTGATAAGTCTTACACCTATTTTCGAGGTATCTATTATTATTCTTTTTTTACTGTAATACCTTGTTTTGACTGTATCGCACTATGTATCATTTGAGAACCCAATAAATCCATTATAGTATCCCCAAGTTCAAATCAAATTTTAAATGGAGGAATTTCAAGGATATTTAGAACTTGAGAAATCTCGGCAACGTGACTTCCTATACCCACTTATCTTTCGGGAGTATATTTACGCATTTTCTCATGATCATTTTTTAAATGGATCCATTTTGTTGGAAAATTCTGGTTATGACAAAAAATCCAGTTTACTAATGGTAAAACATTTAATTACTCGAATGTATCACCAGAATCATTTTTTTTTCACTAATTATTATAACAAAAATCCATTTTTGGGGTACAACAAAAATTTGTATTCTCAAATGTTATCAGAAGGGTTTGCAGTCATTGTGGAAATTCCATTTTCCCTACGATTAGTATCTTCCTTAGAGGAAGAAGAAATCGTAAAATCTTATAATTTACGATCAAGTCATTCAATATTTCCTTTTTTAGAGGATAAATTCCCACATTTAAATTATGTGTCAGATGTATTAATACCCTATCCCCTCCATCTGGAAATTTTAGTTCAAACCCTTCGCTCCTGGGTGAAAGATGCCTCTTCTTTTCATTTATTACGGTTCTTTTTTCACGAGTATTGTAATTTGAATAGTCTTAGTACTTCAAAAAAATTGATTTCTTTTTTTTCAAAAAGAAATCGAAGATTAGTCTTGTTCCTATACAATTCTTATGTATGTGAATACGAATCCATTTTCCTTTTTCTACGTAACCAATCTTCTCATATACGATTAACTTCTTATAGGGGCCTTTTTGAGCGAATATATTTCTATGGAAAAATAGAACATCTTGTCAAAGTGTTTGCTAATTCTTTTTCGGCTATCTTACGGGTCTTCAAGGATCCTTTCATGCATTATGTTAGATATCAAGGAAAATCTATTCTGGTTTCAAAAGATACGCCACTTCTGATTAATAAATGGAAATATTACCTTGTCAATTTATGGCAATGTCATTTTTATGTGTGGTCACAACC